AAGATTGTTTACGAAGAAACAACAAGAAAAATTCATATTCTGATACATAAGAGTTATATAGGAATCGAAATAGTCTTTTATTTTCTTTTGAAAAAAGAAAAATGGATTTCATTGAAGTAATAAGACTATTCCAATTCGAATAATAGTTGAGAAAGAATCGCAATAAATGCAAAGATGAAACATCTTGGATCCGGTAGTCAAGGAGTTGAACCAAGATTTCAAAATGGATAGGATAGGGTATCTCTATATGTGATAGATAAGGTAAATGCAAAAATTTGTCTTCTAAAAAGGGAAATATTGAATGAATAGATTGTAAATTTTGAAACTTTGGTATTTCTTTTTCTTCCGGACAAGATAGTTCTCTTAGCGAGAATGGGATTTCTACAACGATTGCAAACCCCTCAGATAGAATCTGAGAATAAAACTCCGAATAAAAATGATTGCTGTGATCCAACAATCGATCTTGGTTAGGATTATTAACCGAATTAATCCAAAAATTCTGCTGATACATTCGAATAATTAAACGTTTCACAAGTAGTGAACTAAATTTCTTGTTATTACAACCAAAAATTTCCACAGGTTCCGAACCCTTTAATCCATAATCATGGGCAAACGCATAAATATATTCCTGAAAGAGAAGTGGGTAAACGAAGTATTGTTGACGAGATTTCTGTTTTTCTGAATACCCTTCGAATTTTTCCATTTGTATTTCTACTTGAATCAGAGAAAAAAAGCATTTCTCGATTTATCAAATACATAGTGCAATATGGTCAGAACAGGGTGTTACATTTTTAAAAACAAACCCTGGGAAGAAAGGGAGTCTAATCCATAGATCTTTTTCTGTTCCTTTTCTATCTAATTAGTTTATGTTTGTTCTAATTCCAAAACAAAAAACAACAAATCTTTTATTTTTGCAGGCCAATCGCTCTTTTGACTTTGGAATACAGTTTCGTTATCAATATACTGCTTCTTTTACACATTCAATTCATAACATCCCTTTTCAATCCATAATTCAAGAATAATTAGGATTCCTAAAAAAATTAAAGGGTCCACTGATAGGAAAACCCAACCTTTCCCCGCATCAGGCACTAATCCATTTTTAACGTCTAATTAGATCGGGGAATCCTTTCAATTAAGAAGTTAAGCTCGTTGCTTTTTATTTTACCAGAATTAGAGCCAGGCTCTATCCATTTATTCACTAGACCCAGAAAATCGGAATTTTTTTATTCCAAAAATCAAAAAAAAAAGAAATTGATTTTATTACGACATGCTATTTTTTCCATTCATTACCTTTAAGGATCAGTCGTGGTCTTCTAGACTCTACCAAGAGTCTGGACGAATTTGTTGCTTCATCCAAATGTATAAAAGATCATAGTCGCACTTAAAAGCCGAGTACTCTACCATTGAGTTAGCAACCCAGATAAAATAGGATCTTAGATACGATCGAAATCCAAAAATCGATGAAATTACACCGGACGCTCCCATCAAAACATTAAATTAGCAAGACATCAAAAGAAAGATTTTATCTCTCATTAAAAACACTCAAATACCAAAATAAACAAATCGGTTAAATTTCACTAAGGTTAAAAAAGGGGCAGCCCCAATCACAATAGCAAAATTGTTATTTTTTTAGCAATTTATATTTCTTTAAATAGAAAAATCTTCTATGCGAGTACATGCAAGGGGGCAACCCTATCATTTGAGCGAAGTGTAGACAGAAATACCTAATATGAAGTGACGATAAAGAGAACTATCTAGCTACAAATTCTATTTGTTCAATAGACCTTTGTCAATAGAAATACAATGGTAAGAAAACCAATTAGATACAAATAAGGAAATTAAATAAGGGCTTTTGTTGGATTGGCACGACATAAATGCAGCAAAAAAATAGGACTAAAAAAGAGGCAAATTGTGGCTAAATAATTTAGTTCTTCAATTAACTCAAAGTTCTTTCTTTATCTTTAAAGAATTCTGCTTTCCTTAAAATATCATAAACAGTTCTTGTAGGTTGAGCACCTTTTTCAAGGAAATAGAGAATAGCTGGAACATTTAAAGAAGTTTGATTCTTTATCGGATCATAAAAACCAACTTTTTGAAGATCTCTTCCTTCTCTTCGAGATCGAACATCAATTGCAACGATTCGATAGACAGCTTATTGGGATAGATGTAGATAAACAATGCCCCCCCTAGAAACGTATAGGAGGTTTTCTCCTCATACGGCTCGAGAAAATGATTCGAATTTCTATCTATAATACAAGTATATAAAAATTAGACTATGACTTGCATTAATTTCCTTATAGAAGAAAAAACAAATTTCATTTATACTCATGACTCAAGTTGGCTAATTTTGACTAACAGACTTCAAAAGAGAAATCCTTCGAAATTTTTTGAGTCGTCTCTAAACTTTTTTCTTTATCTCATCTCGAACAAATTGACTTTTATTCCTTATTCTGATCTAATTCTATTGTTGAGACGATTGAAAATCATGTTTACTTGTTCCGGAATCCTTTATCTTTGATTTGTGAAATCCTTGGGTTTAGACATTACTTCGGGAATTCCTATTCTTTTTTCTTTCAAAAGAGTAGCAACATACCCTTTCTTTTTTTTTTCCTTCAATAAAGCATTTTCCTCTTCTATAGAAATCGAATATGAACGATTGATTCTCATAGACTTTTAATCAAAAAAGTTTTCCAATCTTCCAAAATAAGACTTTTTTCTTATTTTAACCTTTCAATTTCTGTATTAAGGATAGACTGACAAAGTTGGCCTAATTTATTAGTTTTCACTAACCCTAGATTCTTTCCCTTGATAAAAAATAAATTCTGTCTTCTCGAGCTCCATCGTGTACTATTTACTTACAAACAACCCAGCGCAAATTCGGTTCGGGACAAATAGAACAGACTATGTCGAGCCAAGAGCATTTTCATTACTATGGAAAATGGTGGATAGCAAAATCCACAATCGATCATGTCCTTCAAGTCGCACGTTGCTTTCTACCACATCGTTTTAAACGAAGTTTTACCATAACATCCCTCTAATTTCATTGCAAAGTGGTATCGAGAATTGATCCAATATTGATGGAATCATGAATAGTCATTGGTTTTGTATACTAATTCAAACTTGCTATCTATGGAGAAATATGGATAAAAGAAATAAGTATCTATCGGGGAAGACTCTGCAAAGATCCAATTTATTTAAACCCATATTCTATCATATGAATGAAACATAGTTTGAAAAAGAGGAATAAAATAATTTGGTTAAGACTGATTTACTATTGAATTTCCATACTCAACAGAGAACCCGAGATGATTAATCCTGAAATGAGAAGGATCAACTCTTCTTCAACAAATAAACTATGCCAATGAAAAGATTGGTAGTTTTTTAGTAATTATAAACTTTTCATACTTCTTCGACTGGAGTAACCAAAGAAAGAAAAAATGAAGTAAAAAAATTAGTGTAAAGTAAAATTAAGGTCTTTCCTTTTACTTATAGTATTCTTTCTTTTAGCTAATAGAAAGAACTAAAATAGAAAGAACTAAAAATCAAAAATAAGAAAAGTATTATTTTTTTTTTAATCCATTCTATTCTATCCAACGAATAGTTCTTACCTTATCCTTATCGGAATGGATCATTCGATATATTTAAAGAATCCCAAATCGAGATCGTTTTCGCTTAACCAAAGAAGGACCACTCTTTTTTTTTCACATTAGGTATCAAATGTATCCTGTAAGAATTCCCACTCCATGGATATGGAGTATAAAGTTTATCTAAAAAATTCGAATTTCAAAACACATATTCAAAGCACATATTGAGTAATGAATAGTAGGAGTATATCCTGAATGTGCCTGACAGACCAAAATTTTTAATGAAAATAAAAATATTCAATTTGACTGGACTTGACACTTGATTTTCTTTTCTGAGAAAAAAAAGGAATCCTTAAAAATGCATCTAATCTAAGAGTTCATAAGAACTAATTATTTTCTTTAATCAGCTTTTGTGTCGTGCAGGGCACAATACGATTCTATCTTTCGTTTCATCAAAAAAAAATCTGGGACGGAAGGATTCGAACCTCCGAATAACGGGACCAAAACCCGCTGCCTTACCGCTTGGCCACGCCCCATTTCGTTTTATGTGACACTAATAAACAGTATTTTTATTATATATTATCCGTCAACCCCACTTCAATTACCTAAAAAATGAGGGATATTTTCTTGCTAGGATTCTAAACATGCGGATAATATAGAATCCAAAAAATGCATTGATCATTGCATGGAATTCTATTAAGATATTATATGAAATTCTAATTTCTTCCATTCTCATTTGAGAATGCGAATACAAGGAGGTATTTTGTGTTTGGGAAAGTCCGAAGAAAAAAGGATTTTGAATCCACCTTTTCTTTTCCTTTTTCCCTTAGAAAAATAACTCAATCAAAATCCAATTATCTACTCTACAAGAACGAACGAAATGCTTGTTATGCCTAATATACTTAGTTTAACCTGTATCTGTTTTAATTCTGTTCTTTATCCGACTAGTTTTTTCTTCGCCAAATTACCTGAAGCTTATGCCATTTTCAACCCAATCGTGGATATTATGCCTGTCATACCTGTACTCTTTTTTCTATTAGCGTTTGTTTGGCAAGCTGCTGTAAGTTTTCGATGAAATCTTTACTATTCTGTTCTGTCTGCCAAATTGAATGATGTATTCATTCCAAAAAAATGAAAAAAATGAATAAGAGCCGAGAAGTCTTATATTATGAACTTTCGATTCTAAAATTCAAATTCTTCTACATTGAATGTATAGCTGCAGCAATAAATTTGGATCAGCCTTTCTACCCCCTGCACCTACGTTGAACATGTACCTTTACTTTAGGTACCCACACAATACCTAAACTTATTTTTGATATTGATAAGACTGCTTATTATAAATCAATTCTTGCAATTTTTTTTAAGAATTGATTTTTGCATTTTTAGGTGTCAAAATAAAAAAAACATCCTAGTGGA